ATATAGTAGAAAGAGTACCATGTTGCATCTGAACTTCAAACGGTTTAGCTTTAACCATGTTAATTAATGGTCCCAAATTTTTTGTTGATAGAGAATCAAAGTAAAGTAGACTTACCAAAGAATAACGAAATGCTATGGTTCTAAAATATGATTTTTTTTTTATTCAGAAGTAATTCGCGGGATTAGGCACTCTTTCCTAGTTATAGTGCCACTGGGTGAATCCAGCCTATTCTTGAAATGAACAACTCACACACACTCCCTTTCCAAAAAAGATCAATACACCGAAGACTACACTTAGATTTATTGGATTTGTTGCTAAAATATCGGTATTAAACCCGAAACTCCCGGCGGATGGCCAGTGACCCAAGTAAACGAAAGAATCGGTTAAATTTTTCATATAATCTCCTCTTCTAGCTAAACTATAAAAAAAGAACTCTGTCCTTTTTTTTTTATTCTTTTTATTGAAAACAAAAAGAAAATTTCATTTAATAATTTATAATTTAATTTACCTATTTGGATATTTGTAAACAGAATCAAAAACCTATTCTATTTACAAATGTATTTTCCAAAATTTTTAATTTTCAATAATAATAATGAGACTTATTAGAATTAAGCTAAAATTTGAGACCAAGTTTTATGTCAATTTTAAAAAAACTAAACCTCCTTTTTTCGCAACACTCCTTAAAAACAAGTTTCCATTAAACTAAAAGAATAAGGGGAAGGAAGAAAGCGAATCGATGTGCTAATTCCCCATCCTCAAATTAGTCCTTCCCAAGGATTGTTGTCTCAATGAATAATTGTAGGAGTTAAATCTTGATAGAATTAAAAAAACTATGAAAAAAAAATTCAGAATTTTCTGATTTCTAAGATTAAACAAAAGGATTCGCAAATAAAAGCGCTAATGCTACAACCAGGCCATAAATTGTTAAAGCTTCCATAAAAGCCAAACTAAGCAATAAAGTACCTCGTATTTTTCCTTCTGCCTCAGGTTGTCTCGCGATACCTTCGACAGCTTGACCCGCAGCTGTACCTTGACCAACTCCAGGTCCAATAGAAGCAAGCCCAACAGCCAACCCAGCAGCAATAACCGAAGCAGCAGAAATCAGTGGATTCATGATAAGTTCCTCACACCAAAATAAAGAAATAGTTAATGATACAATCATTCAATGATTTAGGAATTAATTATAATTAAGTCATCGCTAAGATTCATCCAGCCAAAATAACCAAAAACTTGAATTAAAATAATATAATTATATTATTGAATCATAAGAATTACTTTGATATTAGTTCCTATCCACGGGATTTTGAAAAATTCATAATATATATACGACTTTTTTATGCCATTTCTTTTTTGTGAACCATTCTTTGAATTCTTCGTTCTTTTTTTTATCGTTTTTTTCAGCCAATGCACAGATAAAAAGGAAGAACTTCTAATCGAATCCTTATCTAAATCGAAATTCACAAAAGTAGTGGGACAGATTATATAGATCTTTAACTCATATATACCTAGTCAATATCAAATATCACATATACAAGTGTTTCGTACATAACGTAAACCAACTATTCTATAATTGGGCTAACCTAAAAACGCATATTTGAAAAAAAAAAATAGTTAATGGTGACCCTCCATAGATTCACCTATATAAGCCGCAGCTAAAGTGGCAAAAATGAGAGCTTGAATCCCGCTTGTAAATAATCCAAGGAACATGACAGGTATAGGAACCACTAAAGGTACTAAAGAAACAAGAACAACAACTACTAATTCATCGGCTAATATATTTCCGAAAAGTCGAAAACTAAGTGATAGGGGTTTTGTAAAATCTTCTAAGATGTTAATGGGTAAAAGAATTGGAGTTGGTTGAATGTATTTACTGAAATACCCTAAGCCTTTTTTGCTAAGACCCGCATAAAAATATGCTACTGATGTGAGTAAAGCTAAAGCAACCGTCGTATTTATATCATTCGTTGGTGCTGCTAACTCCCCTTGAGGTAACTGGATAATTTTCCACGGTAAAAGGGCTCCTGACCAGTTAGAAACAAAAATAAATAAAAACAGGGTTCCAATAAAGGGAACCCATGGACCGTATTCTTCTCCAATCTGGGTTTGACTCACGTCTCGAATGAATTCAAGGACAAATTCAAAGAAATTTTGGCCGTCAGTTGGAATGGTTTGTGGATTACGAACCGCTAGAACTGCGGAGCCTAATAAGATAGCAATTACAACCCAAGAAGTAATAAGGACTTGCGCATGGACTTGGAACCCCCCTATTTGCCAATAGAAATGTTGACCTACTTCTACACCAGATATCTCATATAACCCTTCTTTTATTAGGGTGTTGATGGAACATGATAAAATATTCATATTGCCCTCTGACAGAAATAAGAACTTTAAATTATTTTGATTCAAGACCCCCCCCTTTTTTTTTTACTTATTTACTTGAATTTTTTATTTTAGTTTTGGATACCAACTAAACTAATCACACAATATACCCAGTTTTTT